ATTTACATCTTTCATTAATGGAAATTTTTTTATGTAGTGAGTAATAGGCTCTGGTTGTTCGCTGTTCAAGAATTCTTGTTTAGGCCGTTCATACCACCCATACATAGTGTTTTGATCTAAGATTTCAATTCTTACATGTTTCAGCAGTAGCATATTGTTCCATGGAGCTAAGTCCGAAATATGGAAAAACAAGTATTTCCACGGCTCTACCGCGCCCAGTCAATTCTGTTCCACTTAATCCCTCTTTCATGGCCACATATCTTTACAGCTAAGGGATGGGAAATCTTTCTCCTGTTACATGAATCCAATTTTCAGTTCATCCGGGAAAATCCATCTTTTTCTAAACAATGTCTTTGTCATTTGATCCAATAGCCTTCCGTTAGATAGGAACAGATTTGATAAGTACTGATAACTCGCGGATTGAATATTAGAACGGAAAGATCTATTATATAATGAACTAATGGTTCTAAGCCGTCTCCGTCTCTGGCGATTAATAAAAAATTCGAAGTACTTTTCTTTCGGTTTCTTGCTAAACCCGCGTTTATATAGAGTCTCCCTTTGGGAAGTCAGAAGAAGCCCCTTTGACATCTCTTCATCTGCAAAGAATTCTCGATGTGAAAACAGAAAGACAGAGAGCTCATCGTTGAATATGTAAAAGAGTGGATCTCCAGGGTCCCAAATGAATTGTCCTTTTCGAAAAAAGACTTGTTCTTTGGAAGATCTATCTCGTCCCGGGTACTCCATGGTTTCACTCTGCAAGAACTCCCAATCATTCTCTTGAAGCTCATCCTCTTCATCATATCCATCATCCCCTTCACCATAAAATGCATAATCAAAATATTCATCATTAACTTCATCAGAAATGATCGGCTTGCCCCGAAATGACCTGGCCCAATAGGGAAATTCCAATTCATTGGGCCTTTCGATCCAATCAAATAGAAAGCCCCAAGGTTGCCATATTCTAGGAGCCCAAACTATGTGATCGACTACATCCTCCGCTAACTGTTGCGGGTCGGTGCCTTCTGCCCATTCTTTAAACTCCGATTCATAGAGAAATCTACGATCAAAGATAGAACGAGATCCATTTTCCATCATCTCTAAGGGATTCCTTGGTTCGGGCCGAAGAAGCGAGGATCCCACCAGAGCGCCTTCTACTACTTCTAATAGGCCATCAACTAGATCAGAATCCGTCTCAACGAGTCTATAAGAAGTTATCCAATTTTTTTCATCGGGTCCGGGTAGAGACCAAAGATCTTGAGCGACCGATCCGGCAGAACAACTCAAAAGATAAAGAAGTATCGTTAATTTCTGCATGCTCGTTCCAAGTTCGAAGAACCATTTGTACAAATAAGGATCCCCTTCGTAACATGATTGCTTCTTCATATAGATAGATATAGGATCTATAAGGCAGCAATTATTTATAAGTACATTTTGTGCAACAGCCCTTCCTATCTGATAGAACAGGATCCCATGATCCGGAACCGGTCTTACATGGGCTCGCAACTCCCAAGTTTGTCTATGAAGAGCGAATCTAATTGTATTAGTGTCTATAATTGATTTCTTCTGTGTAATACTAATCGATAGGGCCTCATTGGTAATTGCTACAAGATCTCGTGCATTGTAACCCATGGCTATGGACCCGAATCCATTAGTATGGAACATTTTCTTTTCCAAGTGAAATCCCCTAGTATATGAAAGGGTGAAAACGCGATTTCGTTGTTGTGGAATAAGAAGCCTTCGTATCTTAATGCATGTATTTAATTTATTCGGAGCTATTAGAGCGGGATCCACTTTTTGGGGAATATGAGTCGAAGCAATAACAAGAATATCTCTAGTGGACCGTCTTTCACAATCCCCGGAGAGATAGTTCAATAATAAACCGAGGGACTCCGACTCATCCACATACAGATCATGAATGTTTGGAATCCATACTATGCAAGGAGACATTGTTCTTGCCAATTCGAATTGCAAGTTGATAGAAGCTAAATCTATTTCCAACTCGATGATATACCTAAGTATCTCATCATCCACCGTATACTCCTCCCTCAGCTCCGGGTCCGAGTCCAAGTTCGAATAAATATAGTCACGATCATCAATATCATCCACATCTTTAAGCGCATCCATATATTCCTTAGCAGGATCGCTATCATCATCAATACCATCAATATCCACATCATCAAGCGCTTCCATATAGTCCTCAGGATCGAGATCATCAATAACTATTTTCAAATCCAGCTTGTTCAGAAATACCGTAATGAAAGGAAGATAGGAGTTTGTCGCTAGGGATTTGACCAAATAGGATCGTCCAGTTCCTATAGGACCTATCACTAAAATCCCCCTAGAGGGGGATAGGGCTAGGCGAAACGAAAAGGGTTTTGGTTTTCCATGAGATGGGAAATGAAAACTATTAGCCCCACACGAGGTTTGTGAATAAGTGATTGTCTGATAATGAGCAAGGAATATCCGTCTTTCTGCTAAACAGGATGTATTGAACTCATAA